CATTAGAAAGTAGCATAACTTCCGGGAAGAACCAAAGTTCTAGATTCGATATGGGGCGATTTAGTATTTCTTCATTCATTTCCATCCAATCAAAAAGGCCTTTTTTGTGATTGGGCAGATTTCTTTCTGAATCTTGATGAATCGTAAGATAAAAAAGATCGTTCTTATCAATTTTCTCAATTTTTTGGTAATTCTTATTTCCAATCTTAGTATTCTTTTTACTGTTGGGATCCATTTTGATCCAGGCCTCAATATCTACTTTTTGTCTTAGAAAAAAAAGGAGAATTTTCCAATCAAAATATTTTCTATCTGAATTTTTTTCCATATACATAATATCACCCTTTTCTAGATAATTATTGATAGGAATATTCTCCAGTATATCAAAGAATTTGTGTTTATGTGTGGTGTAATTATAAGAAATCCTTTGGTTGTTATTTACTTGTAATGGTGATCCATAAATAATATATGAGTCTGTCTTCATTTCATAATTATAATTAATAGATTTATATGATAAAAGATTAGATCTATAGTATTTTTGAAAATTTTCTTTTTGGTTTGAGTTTAATAATGAATATACTTCAAAATTTTTTTGTTTTTTGTAATGAAGTAATTGACCTTTTTCATATGAATCCCATTTCGTTAAATCTTTTTTTTGAGCCATATGGTGTTGATTGAGTCTATTTTGCCACTTTTGTGGTATTAATCCAGACCATCTAATCTGAGACAAATTGTATTGATAATGACCCCTTAACCAGTTTTTCCATTGATTCATTTGATTCGTTTCATAACTTGAAAGTTTCGTATGCCTTAATTCGGAATGAAATATTCCTTGTGTTCCAAAAGAATCCTTTATTGCAGTCTTAAGAAAAAAAGATGTTCCATGATATTCAAGAACAGATCTTAACTTATACAAATTAAAAACTCGGGTTTGTGATAATTTGTAAAATACATATGCTTGCGACAAGGAGGATAAGTCAAAAAAAGGATGTGAATTCTTCTTACTATTCCTAATATTATAAAGTAACTTTTTTATAGTCGAAATGAGGTGAATTTTTTTTTTTTTTTTTTCTTTATTTGTTTCATTATTGTAAATGTTTTTATGAATCCTTTTTTTTGTTGATTCAAGGACAAGTTGTGTATGGATTCTGAGAATAGTAATGATACATAGAAAGATATCTATGTATATTTTTTTGATGAGAATTTTTAGAAAAAAAAGTAATTTACGGATTAATCGAGTCTTTATTGGCCAAATTTTTGGGGGTGATTCTACATTAGAACTTGTTTTGTTAGGACTACTATTTATTCCTGGAGTTACTTTTTTTTTTTCTTTTGTAATACTCTTTATTTTTTTTCTGATTGTGATTGTTCTATCAGTCATATTTTTTATTTTTTTTTCTGTCGGTGAATAATTTGTCCAACCTGTAGATCGAATTTTACTAAACGAGTCATGAATTGTCTGATTACTGATTATAGAGTCTTTTTCTTGGTTAGTTTCACTGGATTCATATATTCCTATCAATCTAAATAATAGAGTTGGATTTATTTTTAAGAGCTCTTTTTTTATTTTTTTTATAAACGAAAATAAAACGTTTTTGATAATCCCCCTTTTTGTTTCTTTTGAGTCCTGTAGAAAAAATTTACTTTTTCCTTTTAAAACTCTTAGAACTAGAAAATCCTTCTTTTTCACCTTTCCAATTTCTTTTTTTAGTTCCTTAAAAACGGGCTTAAAAAAGGAAGGTCTTTTTCGGGGAGAACCAAAAGGAAGGTCAGTTTCCAGTCCCCAAACCGTTAAAAAACAAAAATCGTCTTTTTGTTTTTGTCCTTTCTTTTTCATTCGATCTTTATAAGAGGTCCGTAGCTTAGATCCGTGCCAAGGTTTCAAACAGAAAGGAAAAAGTATTTTTATTTGAATACCATCTGTTAACCAATTTTTCGGAAATTCTTTGTCTGATAATTCAACACCAGTATAGGCACATTTAAGATGGGTTTCTCTATTCCATTCTTGTAAATCCTCAGACCACTCGGGGGGTTGGAATAATAGGATACGCCCAATATTTTTAACGATTATCAAGGAAGGTAATAGAATATATTTTCTAAAAATCGATTGAATTATTAACAGAACAACTCTTATTACTTGCGCAAATGGAAGGGTCTCCCAAATTTCCGCCATTTCTATCTGTACTATTTCCTTTGCTTTGTTCTCCTCTTCTTTTTCTCCTCTTTTTGCCCCTTCTTCTGTATAATCTATATTTTTGAATTCTGCCCCTTTGCCCATTCTATTTCTAAAAAAAACTTTCATCAGTTCGGAGATATCAAAAGAAAAAAGAAGGCCTTTTTTTATTCTGTCCAAAAAAAGCGGGGAACGCGCATTTGCTTGAAACAGTTCCCAAATAAGAGTTTTACGCCTTTGAGCACGCATAGAACCTTTGATTATGCCTCGACGAAAATCCGATTGTTGCGAATAGCGTATCAAAGACACTTCGTTTATTTGTATTTTATC